TCGCGGTGGTGGAGGAACTGGATAGGAAAAAAGAGGGATTCTAGTTGTAAGATATCTAATGAAACCGTCGCTGGAATTGAGATCTCATTCAAAGAGAAAGATATCAAATATCTGGAGTTCCTTTTTGTATATTATATGGATATGGATGATTCGATCCGTAAGGACCATGATTGGGAATTTTTGGATCGTCTTTCTCCGAGAAAGAGGCGAAACATAATCAACTTGAATTCGGGACAGCTATTCGAAATCTTAGTGAAAGACTGGATTTATTATCTCATGTTTGCTTTTCGTGAAAAAATACCAATGGAAGTGGAGGGTTTCTTCAAACAACAAGGAGCTGGGTCAATTATTCAATCAAATGATATTGAGCATGTTTCCCATCTCTTCTTGAGAAACAAGCGGGCTATTTCTTTGCAAAATTGTGCTCAATTTCATATGTGGCAATTCCGTCAAGATCTCTTCGTTAGTTGGGGGAAGAATCCGCACGAATCGGATTTTTTGAGGAATATGTCAAGGGAGAATTGGATTTGGTTAGACAATGTGTGGTTGGTAAACAAGGATCGGTTTTTTAGCAAGGTACGGAATGTATCATCCAATATTCAATATGATTCCACGAGATCTAGTTTCATTCAAGTAACGGATTCTAGCCAATTGAAAGGATCTTCTGATCAATCCAAGGATCATTTCGATTCCATTAGGAATGAGGATTCGAAATATCACACATTGATCAATCAAAGAGAAATTCAACAACTAAAAGAAAGATCGATTCTTTGTCGGGATCCTTCCTTTCTTCAAACGGAACGAACAGAGATAGAATCAGAGCGATTCCCTAAAATCCTTTCTGGATATTCCTCAATGTGCCGACTATTCATGGAACGTGAGAAGCAGATGAATAATCATCTGCTTCCGGAAGAAATCGAAGAATTTCTTGGGAATCCTGCAAGAGCCACTCGTTCTTTTTTCTCTGACAGATGGTCAGAACTTCATCTGGGTTCGAATCCTACTGAGAGGTCTACTAGAGATCAGAAATTGCTGAAGAAAGAACAAAAGAAACATCTTGTTCTTTCCAGGCGATCGGAAAATAAAGAAATAGTGAATTTATTCAAGATAATTATGTACTTACAAAATACCGTCTCAATTCATCCTATTTCATCATATCCGGGATGTGATATGGTTCCGAAGGATGAACTGGACAGTTCCAATAAGATTTCATTCTTGAACAAAAATCCATTTTGGAGTTTATTTCATCTATTCCATGACCGGAACAGGGGGGGATACACGTTACACCACGATTTTGAATCAGAAGAGATATTTCAAGAAATGGTAGATCTATTCACTCTATCAATAACCGAGCCGGATCTGGTGTATCATAAGGGATTTGCTTTTTCTATTGATTCCTCCGGATTGGATCAAAAACATTTCTTGAATGAGTTATTCAACTCCAGGGATGAATCGAAAAATCACTCTTTATTGGTTCTACCTCCTCTTTTTTATGAAGAGAATGAATCTTTTTATCGAAGGATCATAAAAAAATGGGTCCAGACCTCTTGCGGGAATAATTTGGAAGATCCAAAACCTAAAATAGTGGTATTTGCTAGCAACAACATAATGGAGGCAGTCAATCAATATAGATTGATCCGAAATCTGATTCAAATCCAATATAGCACCCACGGTTACATAAGAAATGTATTGAATCGATTCATTAAAAAGAATCGATTCAATCGCAACTTCGAATATGGAATTCAAAGGTATCAAATAGGAAATGATACTCTGAATCATAGAACTATAATGAAATACACGATCAACCAACATTTATCAAATTTGAAAAAGAGTCAGAAGAAATGGTTCGATCCTCTTATTTGGATTTCTCGAACGGAGAGATCCATGAATCGGGATCCTAGTGCATATAGATACAAATGGTCCAATGGGAGCAATAATTTCCAGGAACATTTGGACTATTTCATTTCTGAGCAGAATAGCCGTTTTCAAGTAGTGTTTGATCGATTGCATATTAATCAATATTCGATTGATTGGTCCGAGGTTATCGACAAAAAAGATTTGTCTAAGTCACTTTTTTTCTTTTTGTCCAAGTTTCTTCTTTTTTTGTCCAAGTTTCTTCTCTTTTTGTCTAACTCACTTCCTTTTTTCTTTGTGAGTTTCGGGGGTATCCCCATTCATAGGTCCGAGATCCACATCTATGAATTGAAAGGTCCGAATGATCCACTCTATAATCAGTTATTAGAATCAATAGGTCTTCAAATCTTTCATTTGAAAAAATGGAAACCCTTATTATTGGATGACCAAGATACTTCCCAAAAATCCAAATTCTTGATCCATGGAGGAACAATATCACCATTTTTGTTCAATAAGATACAAGAGTGGATGATTGACTCATTCCATACTAGAAAGAATCGCAGGAAATCTTTTGATAACACAGATTCCTATTTATCAATGATATCCCACGATCCAGACAATTGGCTGAATCCCGTGAAACCTTTTCATAGGAGTTCATTGATATACTCTTTTTATAAAGCAAATCGACTTCGATTCTTGAATAATCAATATCACTTCTGCTTCTATTGTAACAAAAGATTCCCTTTTTATGTGGAAAAGGCCTGTATCAATAATTATGATTTTACGTATAGACAATTCCTCAATATCTTGTTCATTCGCAACAAAATATTTTCTTTTTGCGATGGTCAAAAAAAACATGCTTTTTGGGAGAGAGATACTATTTCACCAATCGAGTCACAGGTATCTAACATATTGATACCTAACGATTTTCCGCAAAGTGGCGACGAAGGGTATAACTTGTACAAATCTTTCCATTTTCCAATTCGATACGATCCATTCGTTCGTGGAGCTATTTACTCGATCGCAGACATTTCTGGAACACCTCTAACAGAGGGACAAATAGACCATTTTGAAAGAACTTATTGTCAACCTCTTTCAGATATGAATCTACCTGATTCAGAAGCGAAGAACTTGCATCAGTATCTCAATTTCCATTCAAACATGGGTTTGATTCATACTCCATGTTCTGAGAAATATTTACCATCCGAAAAAAGGAAAAAACGGAGTCCTTGTCTAAAAAAATGTCTTGAGAAAGGGCAGATGTATAGAACCTTTCAACAGGATAGTGCTTTTTCAACTCTCTCAAAATGGAATCTATTCCAAACATATATACCATGGTTCCTTACCTCAACAGGGTACAAATATCTAAATTTCATATTTTTAAATACTTTTTCAGACCTATTGCCGATACTAAGTAGCAGCCAAAAATTTGTATCCATTTTTCATGATATTATGCATGGGTCAGATATATTATGGCGAATTCGTCAGATTCCATTGTGGAAGACACAATGGAATCTGATAAGTGAGATATGGAATCTGATAAGTGAGATATGGAATCTGATAAGTGAGATTCCGAGTAATTTTTTACATAATCTTCTTCTGTCCGAAGAAATTATTCATCGAAATAATGAGTTACTATTGATATCGACACATCTGAGATCGCTAAATGTTCAGGAGTTCCTCTATTCAATCCTTTTCCTTCTTCTTGTTGCTGGATATCTCGTTCGTACACATCTTCTCTTTGTTTCTCGAGTCTACCATGAGTTACAGACAGAGTTCGAAAAGGTAAAATCTTTGATGATTCCATCATATATGATTGAGTTGCGAAAACTTCTGGATAGGTATCCTACATCTGAACTGAATTCTTTCTGGTTAAAGAATCTCTTTCTAGTTGCTCGGGAACAATTAGGAGATTCTCTAGAAGAAATACGGAGTTTTTCTTTTGGTGGAAACATGCTATGGGGTGGTGGTCCCGCTTATGGGGTCAAATCAATACGTTCTAAGAAGAAATATTTGAATCTCATCGATCTCATAAGTATCATACCAAATCCCATCAATCGAATCGCTTTTTCGAGAAATACGAGACATGTAAGTCATACAAGTAAAGCAATCTATTCCTTGATAAGAAAAATAAAAAACGTGAATGGTGATTGGATTGATGATAAAATAGAATCCTGGGTCTCGAACAGTGATTCTATTGATGATAAAGAAAGAGAATTCTTGGTTCAGTTTTCTACCTTAACAACAGAAAAAAGGATTGATCAAATTCTATTGAGTCTGACTCATAGTGATCATTTATCAAAGAATAACTCTGGTTATCAAATGATTGAACAACCAGGAGCAATTTACTTACGATACTTAGTTGACATTCATAAAAAGTATCTAATGATTTATGAGTTAAATACATCCTGTTTAGCAGAAAGACGGATATTCCTTGCTAATTATCAGACAATTACTTATTCACAAACCCTGTGGGGGGCTAACAGTTTTCATTTCCCATCTCATGTAAAACCCTTTTCGCTCCGCTTATCCCTACCCCCCCCTAGGGGTATTTTAGTGATAGGTTCTATAGGAACTGGACGATCCTATTTGGTCAAATACCTAGCGACAAACTCCTATGTTCCTTTCATTACAATTTTTCTGAACAAGTTCCTGGATAACAAGCCTAAGGGTTTTCTTATTGATGATAGTGATGATAGTGACGATAGTGACGATATTGATGATAGTGACGATATCGACCGTGACCTTGATATGGAGCTGGAGCTTCTAACTATGATGAATACGCTAACTATGGATATGATGCCAGAAATAGACCGATTTTATATCACCTTTCAATTCGAATTAGCAAAAGCAATGTCTCCTTGCATAATATGGATTCCAAACATTCATGATCTGGATGTGAATGAGTCGAATTACTTATCCCTCGGTCTTTTAGTGAACTATCTCTCAAGGGATTGTGAAAGATGTTCCACTAGAAATATTCTTGTTATTGCTTCGACTCATATTCCCCAAAAAGTAGATCCAGCTCTAATAGCTCCGAATAAATTAAATACATGCATTAAGATACGAAGGCTTCTTATTCCACAACAACGAAAACACTTTTTCACTCTTTCATATACTAGGGGATTTCACTTGGAAAAGAAAAT